TAAAGAAGGTAAAGATGCCAAGATCTTTAGTATTCAAGGTATCCCGAATGCAATAAAGGCTTTCTAGGAAGCGAGATGGGGGAGGTTGATTCAATAGTAAAAGAATAGGAATAGAATGCGCACAGAGAAGGAGCTCTTTGAAAGGACATTTGCCTACATTCTCCTTGCGGAATAAAGGCTGGTAGAATAGGCTACAGATGGGGGCTCGTTCAGAGTCGCGAAGAGGAAGAAGATCAAGATCAGAGCCTGGCCACTCCACTTAAGGTCAAGCTTTCCCATTGAAAACAGGATTGGCAATGGCCTAGTGAAGAGCTGAAGAAAAGCTATGATTTTTCTCACATCTCGATTTCTATTTATCTCTCAATGCTCAATGGAAGCTAAAGCCATCTTGCTCAGTTTTTGGCGTAGGGGGAAGATAAGAGACTTTTCAGTTAGGGGCTATTCAAATCCAAAAGGCCCGCTATGCTTAACACAGGCGATTGGATGTAAGGGAAGTCCCTCAGAAATCAAAAATCGAGATCTTTCGAGAATTGAGTGCTTTAAAGTTATTGATAGAATATATGATTAGTGACTATATATACAAAGATATCACCCCTTCTTCCTATATTATATGTCTGTATGCCGTACTTCTTCTGAGTTGAAATGGATAGAGTTTCCCTTCTTTCTTTGCGGTTTTCTTTGTTCTGAAAACAGGTCGAGGTATACCTTTTTTTTGCCCTAGCTAGATTCCATTCAAAGGCAGATGCTGCCCTCCTCACTGAATAAGCAGATAAAGTTATAGTTGCCACTAATATAAGAGTTATTTAGCACCTTCCAATTCCAGGTGGAGATGATGTACTAGCTTTTTGACCGGCTTCGTAACCAACCTCTCTGGAGTTCCTTGGTTCTCACTCCTTATTCTTTCTTTTTCTTCGCCTAGGGCTACACGGCACTAACTTTCTGACTTGTACGGAGAGCTACACGCCCCAAGCTTTTAGATAAGCTAAAGCAAGGGGTTTCGTCGTCGCAGTTGCCCTTATTAGATGGTATGTCCAGGAAAGAACTTCCTTTTTTCAGGAGAACCCCAAAAAGATAATGTCATCCAAGTTTGGGTTTAGTTATGCTTTAGTGAAGGCTTTCTCGGTCTTTAACTGGGGGCTGTAGAACGAGGGCTTTAGTTCGGCTCTAAACGATGAACCACTTTCTTCAGACTAAGGCGCCGTACTCCCTTTCTTTCGAAAGTAATTACTTCATGCGAAACTACGGCGGCCTTTGACTTAAGCTTTAGAGGGCCGGTCTTCATCTGCTCCTTGTGATTGTGATGCTGGCTAGACTAGACCCTCATAGGTAAAATATTCCCCACTTTCTAAGGCCTCGGATGCTTTGCCCTAACCAACCCTCTTTCTTGATTGCTTGAGAGCGAATCTCAGTGATGAACTGCTTCCCTTGCACCGGTTGTTACTATCCTTGGTGTAAACCTGAACTAGCTCGTCGAAACACAGGCTCTATTCGCGCTTGGGACTTTCCTTTTTCTTATACTAGGCGCGTCTAACCTTTATTCATCCTTGGCTCTGAGCCTCTAAGCTTCTTCACAGATCCGGCATCCTCGTTACTTACTGGCTTCGTCTATTCCACCCGTACTGTTTACTGCTAACTCCATTCCTCTACTAAAGTTAGGGAAAAACCCTTCTTTCATTCTCGGTTAGTTAGGGCTTTCTCTTTCGTTCGCTTTCGCTTCCTCACTTGCTATCGAGTGAAGCGGTGCTGGGATAGGATTTTAGAGCAACCTGGGTGAGGCATAGATCGCCAGTTTCCTTTAATCACGAAGTCGCACCTGAACTCGAAGCGCTAGCCCTTTGGCTCCATTAAGAAGAATATCCCCTGCAGCGGAGCGTTGCTTTGTTTGCTCGGGCTGTTCCGGTGAGGAAGGGCGCTCATTTGTCGGTGGAGCTGATTTGTTTTGCTCCCCCGTCGGCTCCTCTGTTTGTTTTTGTTGTTGAGCTGGGGGAGGTGTATTTGAAGATGGGTGATTCGAAGGGCCGGCCTGATCATCGCCATCTCCCGGGCTAGGGCTAGCCTTTTGACGAGGCCTCGATATCGATATTGGACGCACCTTGAGAACGAGCTCCACTGGATTCCTGTGCGCCTACGCCAGCGTCGGTTTCCTGTTCTGAACCGCTTTCATTTGCGATACAAAAAAGAATCATAGGAATACCTAGGTTTAATAAGACTCCCTGGAAAAAGAATTACTGAAATAAGAACACCTCCCGAAAACCACCCGAGCCGACGAAAGAGGAAGTAGAAAGATTCATACAAAGAGGGGATAAGAAGGGATAGCGCTTCGATCAGCATGAAATAAGGTCAGACCCGAAGCGTATAGTAGAAACTCCTTGAGTTAAGCATAAATAAGTACCCCAGAGGCTTCTCGGTTAGAATGAGTGGATGCACTCCATTGGGATCGTTGTAATGGCATCCCTTTTCTTTAGATAGGAAGGCTGTTTAAGTTGATGTCCAAAGGATATCTGGAAGGAAGATGGTACACAGAAGAGCAGGGTCCCAAAGCAAATGCATTCCCATCTGGGCAAGAGCAAAGAAAGAAAGGGCAGGGGAAGTTGTGAGGCAGGGAGTAGAATGGTAAATGTCCCTGTTTGAGGTCTTTTATCCGACTCCGGTCTAGCATAAAGATAAAGGGTGGAATGAATCGGGTTTGCTCCCTTCACTTAGAGACTCCATTAAAAAGGTTAGAAAACAGGTCATAAGGAGGGTTCCATCTTAGGAACATTTCTACTTGGTTCTACTTTGAACGGGCTGCCTGCCTCACAAAGGGGGTCGCAGTGACCAGGCACCCCTTCTCCCGAAGTTACGGGGCTATTTTGTCGAGTTCCTTAGAGAGAGTTGTCTCGCGCCCCTAGGTATTCTCTACCTACCCACCTGTGTCTCCATCTCCGGCCAAGGCCAACCGAACTATTCATCTTTCTTTCCATCCCCGACCAGCAACTGCAAATGAACACCCGCCTGGACTGCTGAACTTTATAATATTCAATAGCTACTCCGCATCAAGAAAGTCTTAAAGACTTCCGGCACAACGCAGGAATAGGAATACTTCTACCTAGACCGCGTTCAACCGATTACTTGACTTGATTCCGAGGTGTTGACTTGATCCGAGGTAAGCGTTAGCTTTCGCTTTCGACTTGACCTTCCCTCGGGATATTAGAAGAGAAGTGTCGTGGCTCACAACCTTGACTTTGTTTGAGTAGAATTCTTCTAACCCGAATTCCCTAATAGTCTCCGGACGGTATTACTTTAGCATTGCTTCCTTAGGATCTCATTCCTTTACCCCGGACCAATGATTTGAACTCGAGTACAAAAGAAAAGCCTATTGATAATTCTCATTTCGTTCCAGGATCCGCAGCAGTTGTTGCTTGCTTCCTGAGCCTATACCTGGTGAAGGGCTGAGAAGAAAGCTTAGAATTCGATAACCTTCGAGGGCACTAATAACTAAAGTACTGGCTCGCGAACTGCCAGAATTCTTCCCTAGTGGATTCACCAGTCTTGCGGACTCCCTTCAGCTTACTTACGATCGAAATCACTATTTTGCTTTTTGAGCTATACGAAAGAACTAGATCACGATCTCGCGGGACTAATCTCTTGAAAACTGAAAGAAAGGGATCAAAAGCAATGAAACCTACGATGTATCCTCAATCTTCCGAGAATACGGCGTTGTATTATTGTAAGTTTTCTGTTCCAAAGATTTCCTGAAAGTAGACGACAAGTTTTAAATCTTAATGCAGGCATGACCTCTCTCGTTGAATCAGTCTTGATTCCACACCGGGGCTATGGGAATCGAACCCAACAATTATTCCACGACACCTATTCTCGAACGAACGACCGACCTCCTTTCACTTCACACCAATTCCATCTCGATGAATGGAAGAGAACTTCTTTTTCTACTTACCATAGCCGTAAGTTTATAAAGCGTGAACGTGAGAAGGGAGAATAAAACTCTTAGAACTCGAAAGCACCTTATGTTTATGTAGACTCTAGGCTACGATCTTTCGTCTCTTATGATCTTTCTAGTTAGAGAGAAAGATAACTCCTAAAAGCAGCCTTATCTTATATACGATACCACCGCATTTTCATTGATAAAAGATCTTATTAGCTTATGAACAAAGTCATTGATAGTCATATTAAATCACCCACCCCTTAACTCTTCTCTTATCTAACGAAAAAGAGAAATCTCCTGTTAAAAAAAAAAAGAAAGAACTGTTAACAGTTAAAACTCCGGATTATCACGTCATTCGTGTTGAAGGCGAAAGCTAGCAAGTAAGCTAGCCTATTAGCTATTCTAGCCTAGGATCGTTGTCGGGAAAGTTCAAACGACGTCCAAGCACCAAAAGGCGAGGTTTTGAGGACGTAACTATAGTGAATGACCCACACAGCATCGATTGATTTCAGACATCATTCTACGGAATTTTCAGATCTTAAGATCAAGGGGCATAGCAATGAAATCTAAATTAGAAGAGAATGATAAAGAGAATAGTCATTAGATCCGGACATAGCCATTAAAAAAAAACTCTCCTTACTGGAAGATCTTTCCTATGAAGGTGGGAATGACTAGCCAAGGAAAGATGTCCAATTCCATGTCTTAAGCTTAAGCATAGTGACATTTACCAATCCTTAAATCCGGTAATAATAAATTTTAGAAAGAAAGCAGCCATCCAGACTTATGCCGAGAATACGCTGCTAGAATAAGTTGTTTGAGAATAGGGTGTTCAAGCATCTCCTTCTCTCTAAGAAGGAAGTAATCCAACCCACGGAATCGACTTGAATGGGCTATTTTAATCTATATGTGTGCGGCCAAGCAAGCTAGCCAATGCGAAGCGTTCTGTGATTATCTACATCGAAATGTTCTGTTATTTTTTTTTCTTCAATAGCGCACCAAATGCGCGCAAAGGAAGAATGCGACAGCAAGGCAATAGCTGAAGCTCCTCACCAAACAAGCCATACCAAAGAATATCATAGCTAGCGAGACTAAAGGCTTTAGAAATTGCCTCAAACAAAGTGTGAATGAATAAGAAACCACCGAATCTCATGTGTGAAGTTAGCAAAAATCCTTGTTTGCGTTTGTCAGAAGACCTAGAAGGAATAGCTTTCCAGGTCGGATTCAAGACTATACCTTGACACAAAGAAAGGTATTATATCTAGGACCCCGGTTAAGTTGTTGAGATTCAGGGTTTAAAGTCCTTGTGTAGACTCCACCTGTTAGAGTTGCCATTCCTCAACCATATAATTAGGACCAACCAATTGATCGGCTTGTCAGGAATGGGGATCAACCCAATATCCATTTGCCGGATAGTCTTTCTTAGCAGCTAGTAATCTACGATCCTACACTTGAAGCTTTCAGGTAGTTCACTGGCTTCCTTTGATCGCTAGCACTAAAGTGCTTCGCTTGGAAGATGAAGCCGAAGTACGAGTCCGATATCTGTACTAATGTGGCAAGACAAAAGTACTCCTCTCATCCAAACCATTCTGTAAGGCTCTTTTTTTACCCTTTATAGTAACTAAGCTTTCGGACAACAGTAACTAACTTCCCTGCATAGCTACACCGGCCTCGCCTCTTGTTTTTTGTTTATATAAGTTCAAGGCGTCAAGTCCCTTCGTTTAGTACGAGATCACACTTCGCGGTGCTTTGCTTACATTAGACCTCTGGTCTATCAAAGTTTTGTTCATCGTCCAACCTCTTCAAATTCAAAAGAGAATCTCGAAGAACTAGCCTATAGATGTGTACCTTATTTGATAGATCTAAGCACACTAGGAGTTTCCTAACACTCAGAGGACTACGTTCATTCTAGTTCACTACATACTAATAAAAAACCTGTCCATACACTATATGTCTCCATACCTATGTCTCAGTCTATTAGAAAGATGTGACTCCATTCTCTAAAGATTCAAGTGTAAATAAAGTCTTAATCATAGCAGAGTCAGAGGATAAGTAGGCAATGTAGAAAGTCTTTCCATCTTAAACATATTGAAAACCTAGTACATCTTGTAGGAACCTTCAAATCAAAATTATGAACTTCTAGACCTCTTTGGATACCAGCTTCATCCTTTTGTAAGAAATAATGTGAGCCTATTCGGTAGGTATAGACATTGCAGTCAGTCTGTCTTATAGATTCAACTAATGCGCCTACACCCTTTACCCCCATTGAAGCTTGCCCAATTCCTAGCCTTATATTTTCTACTTTCATGTCGGAAAATGGACCATAGCCTTCTTCTTCTCAGAAGAGGTATACCTCTTACTCAGACCTATCCCACACTAAGGTATATCTACCTACTATCTATTTCATTTTCATTGCTTTTATTAATCTGAAGGAGTCATATGCATTGAAAGAGCTTACCAATGGGTAAGGGTTGTAGCTGAGCGACTCGGGATGGTCAACATATCTAGTATGTGTTAATACTTAGACTTGGGAAGTAAGGTAAGGCAGTGGATGGAAAGGCTTAGACTTCTATAGACTCAGAATGGAATGTAGCCTCAAAGGCGAGGTTTCAAAGTCTATTAGGAAAGCGGGCCCCTACTGGTAGTGATAGCCCGATCTCATGGATGAAGGCTAACCTTTTCTATTGGGATAGAGGGATGTGCAGATCTTTTCACTTTGCCATCTAGAGATAGTTTGCCGTGAGTTAGGATACGGAGTTGGAAGAGAATGCCAGTATATCAGTTCATCTTCATCAAATGCCACTATGAAAGATGAAAGGCGAAGATAGGTTTCAGGGATAGGTGGAACGAGAAAACAGCATGAACTAGGCTATTCGATAATTACATAGTGTAATGATGAACGTCACTCGACTCGATGAAGACATCGACGAATATTCTATTATAGATATAAGTAGGTGCCGGCATCAGTAGGGACGAAGCAAGAACTGTAGTCGTAGATCCATACATAAGTAATCCCATCATCAGTCAGAGTCGTAGGTGAAGCATGATAGTCGATTTCTTATTGGACTTTTTTTCTCCCACATATAGTTGCGAATTATGGCAACCCTATTTTCAAGCTACGAGTGAAAAAGTCTCTTTCGTATAGCTGGCAAAAGTGATTAAATAGCTGGTGAATCTAGCGAACTACTCTATTTATGTAAATATATATTCCCAACGGCGGATACAGTGACAGCTAAAGCTCTTAAAGAAGTGTTAATTCATGCTTGTAGGGAGTGAAATCCACTGTTGAGAGAAAGCCCCCGTATGGAAGAACTCAAATAAGCCTACTGCTTTCATATGTCCATCAAGCATGGTCCCTATCTCCAGCAAGCGGTGCTGCTACTAATACTAATGTCTCGCTCCGTATTCCACCCTAGCTTAGGAGGAAGCAACTCCCATATGGATTGGACTCCCGTATTCTATATTCGTATGAATCTCAAAAGTATCCCTCACTACTCACTATGGATACACGAGTGCATATCTCATCTATGGCGTTGAGAGGTTCACCTATTACTGCCACATTCCTGTAGTAGTACCTATCTATTGGGTTGGGTGGATCTTTTACAAAAATATCTTCCCGAAAGCTGTAACCTTTACGGATAGGAAGTCCCCCAAGCGGGACTTGGAGTTCCATGCAAGCTCTTTCGATCCTTTAAGCGCCAGTGATAGCAAAGATAGATTTCTCTCTCCTTTGCCTAAGGAATTAGCCCTTCGCCTCGCCAAGGCCTTGATTCGCCTGACCAGTGAAAGACCCTAGGAGAAGAAAAAAAAGAAGGTCATAGTAGCTGCAATCGGTGTGATAGTCCTGTAAGCATCTGTCGAATGAATTATTATTCAGCTAAAGCTTTCGCCGGAAGATTAAAAACAAAAAGTATAGGAAGTATGCCATTAGACGATTAAAGCACTCCGATCGGAGATGGACCGAATCATTTTGTTCTCTAGTCTACTGCCTCACTACGAGTCCATTCGACCATAGCGTGATGGTACGAACAACAACTAGATTATATATGTGAAGAGTTATCCCCGCCTTATTGTGCTTATAGAGCACTTTACGTCCCCCGTTCGCCTTCAGCTCACCTGGTCCTTGACCCCCTTAGACTTTGCTTTCAATGGAGCCCATCTGGATCTTTCCCGGCGACCCTGCTTGTGTCGACCAGCCAAGCAGATGTGATTCTGTCTCTTCCTATTATCACTGACATTAAGGTTGACTCTATCCTTGCTCGTTTCACTCCTTTCCGTGAAGAGCGCAGTAGGAAAAAAAGTCTTTCATCAACTAGAACTCCGAGTGAAGGCAACTCACTAAGTAAAGTCTCTATCGCCCTTGGCTTATGTGATTGAAGACGGCACCTTTTTACCGAAAGCATTGATCTTGTTGAGCCAGGCAAGCCCTTACTACGATACGATATGGGGCACGAGCATTGAATGATTCTAGCTTGAGGGTCGATGAACTCTCTTAAGTTAAGCCGAATGCCCTTCGCTCGTTAGAAAGAAAAGAAAGTAACCCGAAACCGCTAAAGCCCTTAGCGACTCGAGCTGAAACCATTCCAGGAAAAGTCGACAAGATAGTCACCTGGCTCAAGGGGCATTGGTTGACTCTCTTTCTAAGAGCAGAGCCAGGTAGCATCGTAACGTAATATCAAGCACGTTCGCCTTTCATTCTCTTTCGCGTGAACGTGGACAAGTTTGCTTAGCAGGTTCGGAAGAAGGAAGGCTATCGTCAAGACCTCTCGGTGCCATATTCATATTAAGTAAGTAGAAAGAGATGAGGCGAAAAGCAGCTAGTTCACATCTTCTCTTTTCGTTACTGCGGTTAGGATCAGGTCAGGGATGAGAAGTCGGTGAAAATCGAACTAGCATTTCTAAGAGCTAAGAGTTCGCTGGCGAAGGGCTTAGCAGCATAGTAAATAGGAGTGACTGCTGAATGCAGTCGTCCTTACTTAGGCCTTCAAAGTCAATGCTAGGCAAACTAAGCAAATCATTTAAGAGCATCAAATCCTTCTCACAAAGAAGCACCCCCTATAGGTATAGGTCCATCAAACTTTCGAGATGGCATGAACGTTCTTGGAAAAAGAAAAAGTAAGGAGGTAGTTCTGTTTTAGTTACAACTTTCCTTGAAGTTGGGCTATTGACTTATTTATTATAGGATGTGCGCTTTAGGCGAGGGTAGACAACCCAAGAAGAATCACTCCAAGAGGAGTCGCCCTTTATTTAGCAGTAGCAAGAAAAAAGCTTCCGATGTCTTTAGGGCGTCCCTTTAGATGCTTTAACATGACCCTAAAAAAAAGGATTTATTTCCATTATCTGTCTTTCTGCTAGCGAGCCATTTGCAGTGACGGGTTACATACAAGCAAAGATCTCTGCTAGTTACACCAATCCAGCTTTCTCTTGTCCATCCCTGCCCCTTACCTTAGGTTTGCGTTCTAGTTCTTGTAGTTTATGGAAGCTTTGTTACATACCATGCAGTGCAGTTGGAATAGCAGTTGAAGTTGAAGTTTCCTCTTTTTATTTATAAGCGGTGTAAGCCTCTAAAGGAGTAGGTCTAGCCCCTACAGTGTCAGTGACAGTTTATAGTTCTCCAATTTCAATGGCAGTGTCAGAAAAAAAGCTATTTCCAGTGACTTCCTTCCTCCCTCTCCTCTCCGTCTAGTAGAGTGGCATTTTGCTCCCGGTCTCTCGTTTGTGGTAACCGCTTTCCCTCCATCTGGTCCACATATGGCTCATCTCCTTCTTGCCGAGTGGCTATCGCGCCTAACCTTTGAAATGGAGCTGCTCTGCTCCTAAGGCGAAAAAGAAAGGGTTGAGTTTCAAGGATATGAGTCAGGTAAGAGAGTTGCTTTTGCCTAAGCTGAGCTTTCTTTTGCTGGAAACAAAGACAGACTGAGAAGAATCCCTATAGTCGTAGTCATCGGGCCAGTCATAGATAGTCGGAACTTTTTATTTTTCTGGCTTCCCCTCTGTTTTTAGAGATCAGGTTTAAACTACTAAAGCTCGTAGGAATAGTCAAAGCGAGTAGGACTTTCCCTTATTCGTAGAGGTAGCTCCGCTCCCGGCCTCTTTCATGTCTATTTGCGTTGCTAAGCTGACACAGGGCTGAGGCATGCATGCCCCTATGTTCGAAAAGAGATCACTCCTGGCTAATGGTCGACTGAAGCCTCAGCCTATTTCAATAATTGTATTCACATCACACTTTAGGTAAAGTGGAAGTGGCTTGAGCCTACCTAAGCTTTCTAAGGTTCAGGTTTGTCTGCCTATCCTAGGTGACCATCTTCGTCTACTACAACTTGGGGTGTGTGCCATAGAGTGTGGTACAGGTGTCACCAGTCCCACAAAGGGACAGATTTGTTTTTGATCTCGTCAACTCGGAACTCATAGCTGCTAGCAACTCCTAGCTACAACTATAACTCCAAAGCTACTAAAAAAAGCACTTTTTCACTCCACTCGGGCCGGGCTACTTTTCTTATCGGGCAAGTTGCCACCCGCTTGTTCAATACCCGAACTCTAGTAAGTAGCTTAATCTGTCGAGAAGAACCATCCCTACCGGATCGGACATGTCACCAGTCTTCTCCGCTTGAGAGGGAAAGACGGCTGCTCTGTGAACAACCCTAGTTGCTGGTCCTGCTCCTGCAGCTGTCTGAACTCCCACCTCTGCTCCAATACATAAAGCAGCTCCATCCCATTCATCTTTTAAAGGACTGCCCAGTGTGTAGGAGAAAGATGTTGTCGACGCTTATTGCTCGTGACGACCCCGCCGCCACGTAAGGAAACTAATCACCTCTGACATACGCGGGCTGCTGAATTCAAGTAGTTGACTTGACCGGAATCACAAGTTCTCAATGATACCGGCAATTGGGAATCTCAGTTGATGAGCCTGGCAAACGGAGCTACGAAACCCAGCCTTTTTCTTGCTTTTCGCATTGCTTTTTCTTGAGGTGTAGGCCCATTTGGAGGATAATCGTATCGGCCCTTCCAGCAGCCCGTCGAGCAGTCGAAGTAGTGGATTCTGTTCAATCGGCTAAGAGGCAAGTGCCCTTTCCTCTATATAATGTCTCTTTTTCCGTAAAGTCCTAATGTGCTTCCTGGCTTTCGTTACTATCTTTTGAGTCTTGCGAGTGGTCCATTCCTTCCTAAAAGTCTTCTGTGAGGGATCGATCTTGGGCAAAGACACTATGGGATGGTCCCGGACCAGGAAGAAAGAAGATAACCTCGAGCGGACCGCTTTTCCGCAGTAAAATGACTTATTTAAAAACATTATTGACAGCTTAAACAATTGATTGCCTTTTCTTTGTTCTTTCCCGAGTAAAGTGACTCATCCAGTTCACGAGTCAATCCTATCAGCCGCTCAGCCTTTAAGGACAGAGTTTCCTTCCTCAGGTCATGTGTAATAGCAGAATTCTTATCTGTCTGTCTGCAGTCCGTTTTTAGGTATGTCCAGCGGTCCAGCCAGCGTAGGCTACTCTTTTTCTGTTAGTCCATCCAGTCGGTCAGTTGATAGTTTGATCGAGGGCATGAAGGCTAAGGTACCTTCCTAAAGTGAGATTTCAATCTCAAAAGTGTTTTCAAAGCCTTTTTTTTTGGCTTCAAGGATGTCCCGTCTAGTGGGAGAAGTGGTCCAAAGCGAGAGTCTTTCGGGTCTATACCCATAGCCGTTGCCCTTCTTTTGGTACAGTGTAAGAGTCCCGGGCGGAATTGCCTTGTTGGTTTAGTTATCTCCTTCTTAAGGATCGGGAAGTCACTAAGTTCCTCCGTATATGACACATTCGTCTAGTCGTATTAATCCTCGTGTAACTGGCTCCTACCCCGTCACTCCTCCTTTCGGTTTTTGCGAGGGTTCCATCTGTCGGCTAAAGGTCCATTGCTTTCCTAAAGTTTATATATATCACACCAGATCTTGTTGAAGCTCAGCCAGGACCTGAAAGAGATCAGTAAACCAACGCTTCTCCCTCTCCAGACTCAAGCCATGATCCAGTTCCAGACAACATGCCTGAGGTAGGCCATTATTCCTCTCGTCCTGTTCAAGGCTTTGCTCAAGAATAAATATTTGATAGATTTTGAGGAAACCTTAGTTTGTGAAGATTAGGACTTTACAGGCTATTGCTGCATCAAAGAAGTGGTCCCTATACCAGCTAGACAAAATGCCTTCCTACACGGAGAAAACATTGCATTAGTAGGATCCACCCCATGTGATCCGTCATTCAGTGCAATAAGAGGGCCCATAGCAATGAATGTTTAAATAAGATTCACTTCGTTCTGTACGGGATAAGGAGCGAAAAGCGCAGCATGGCAATCGGAGACAAGTCAAGTTCAGTAAGAAATTGGATAGATAGATTCGTGAGTAGTGTAATCATAAAAGCCCACGGAGCGGTGACAGAATTGGTAATCTACTCTTCATGGGTACCGGAGATCGTCTCCTCGGCTGTTAGGTTCAGTGTTCATCGTCACTTGAGTACAAGTACATGATGGTCGTCCTATGAGTGAATGCGCTTCAGTCTAAGGTAAAAATAGCTTGAGCTGATAAAGTTGTAAGGCTCCAAGCCTAGGGTTT